AATATTGTGCCTGAAAAAGGATTATTTTGATAGAATAAATCATACAAATTTAAATTTGTCTTTATTATATTTTACAGAATCTAACTGTACCTTTAAACTTCAAAAATTTATATGCTACTTACATTTAAATATAAAAAATAAGCTAAATAAGCTAAAGAGTTCATACCTCTTTTATAAAAGTTTTAATCTTTTTTTTTTAAATCAACAATTATTTTAACTATACTAAAATTTTATTTTTAATCTTAATAATTATTAGAACAATTTTCTCTATTAGATCCTTATCTATAATTAACTTATGAATGGGTATAGAGGTAAATTTAATTAGATTTATCCCCCTTATAATCAATAGCAATAATAAATTTTCCTCTGAAAGTATAATAAGATATTTCTTAATTCAATCTTTAAGTTCCGCTAATTTTTTATTTAGTGTAATCCTAACTATCTCTCTAACTAAATGATTTCATTTAACTTCAATTAAAAGACTAATCATTATTTTTATAATAAATATTAGATTATTAATAAAATTAGGAGCTGCTCCCTTCCACTTTTGATTCCCTAAAACAATAAAAGGATTAAATTGAATAAATTGCCTTATTTTAAGAACCTGACAAAAAATTCTCCCCATAATTACCCTATCTTATTGTTATATAAGAAAATTACTCATATTAACTGCTACTTTAAGAGCAATTATTGGGGGTTTTATAGGACTAATACAAACTTCTTTACAGATAATTTTAACTTATTCATCTATTAGTCATATTGGCTGAATACTTATATCTCTTATATTAAAACTAAATATTTGAATAATTTATTTAATTATCTACTCTTTTATTAATTCAATCTTAATATTCTTATTTAAAATTATAAATATTTATCAAATTAATCAAATTTACTCTAATAAATCTAACTTAATAAGTTATTTTATTATATTTAATTTACTTAGACTAAGAGGTCTTCCCCCATTTTTAGGATTCCTACCAAAATGATTAGTTATTAACCTAATAGTAGATAATAACCTAATTTTAATTAGATTTATCTTAATTTCTATGTCATTAATTAACATATATTTTTACATCCGAATTACTTACACATTTTATATGCTAAATTTTTATGAATCCAAATTCTACTTACCTCTATTTAATAACCAATCTTTAATCTTATTTTTCTCTTCTATTTCATTAATCGGACTTATCCTAGCTCCTTTAATCATATTAACTAATTAAAGTTTTAAGTTAAATAAACTAATAATCTTCAAAATTATCATTAAAATATTATTTTAAGCTTTAGTAAAAATTTTACTACTTTAAATTTGCAATTTAAAATCATTTATTGAATATAAAACTTAGTAAATAAGATAATTCTTATAGATAAATTTACAATTTATTGCCTCCATTCAGCCAATTTACTGCGACAATGATTATTTTCTACAAACCATAAAGATATTGGAACTATTTATTTTATCTTCGGAATCTGAGCTGGTATAATTGGAACTTCATTAAGTATAATTATTCGAACAGAATTAGGTACTACAGATTCATTAATTAAAAATGATCAAATCTATAATGTCCTTGTAACTGCTCATGCTTTTATTATAATTTTCTTCATAGTTATACCAATTATAATCGGGGGATTTGGAAACTGACTTGTTCCCCTAATAATTGGAGCTCCAGACATAGCCTTCCCCCGAATAAATAATATAAGATTCTGATTACTACCCCCATCTTTAAACCTCCTCCTAATTAGAGCATTAGTAGAAAGAGGGACAGGAACTGGATGAACTGTTTATCCCCCTCTTTCTAGCAATCTAGCTCATGCAGGTAGTTCTGTTGATATTTCAATTTTCTCCCTTCACTTAGCTGGAATTTCCTCTATCTTGGGAGCTATTAATTTTATTTCAACGACCATTAACATACGTAATAACTTAATAACATTAGACCGAATCCCCCTATTTGTCTGATCAGTAGCTATTACTGCTCTTCTCCTACTTCTATCACTTCCAGTTTTAGCTGGAGCCATTACTATGCTTTTAACAGATCGTAATTTAAATACATCATTTTTCGACCCTTCGGGAGGAGGAGACCCAATTCTTTATCAACATTTATTTTGATTTTTTGGACATCCCGAAGTTTATATTCTCATTTTACCAGGATTCGGAATAATTTCTCAAATTATCACTCAAGAAAGAGGAAAAAAGGAATCTTTTGGATTTTTAGGGATAATTTACGCCATAATAACAATTGGATTATTAGGATTTATCGTATGAGCTCATCACATATTTACTGTAGGAATAGACGTCGATACTCGAGCTTATTTTACTTCTGCTACAATAATTATTGCTATTCCCACAGGAATTAAAATTTTTAGCTGACTTGCTACACTTCATGGAGCAAAAATCAACCTAAACCCAGCTTTAATTTGAAGTTTAGGCTTTATTTTCTTATTCACAATAGGGGGATTAACCGGAGTAGTTTTAGCTAATTCTTCAATTGATATTACACTACATGACACCTATTACGTAGTAGCTCATTTTCATTATGTTCTATCTATGGGAGCTGTATTTGCCATTATTGCCGGATTTATTCACTGATATCCCCTTTTTACAGGTTTATCAATAAATCCATTTTGATTAAAAATTCAATTCATCACTATATTCACAGGAGTAAATTTAACATTTTTCCCTCAACATTTTCTAGGACTATCAGGAATACCCCGACGATACTCTGATTACCCCGATGCTTACCTCTCTTGAAATATTATCTCTTCTATGGGAAGCATTATATCTACTTTAAGTTTAATTCTTCTTTTAATTATTATTTGAGAAAGTTTAATCAATCAACGAATTGTAATTTTTAACACTCAAATAAGCACTAATATCGAATGACTCCAAAATAACCCTCCCTCTGAACATAGTTTTAATGAAATACCATTAATATCATACTTCTAATGTGGCAGATAAATGCATTGAATTTAAGCTTCAATAATAAAGTTCCAACTTTCTTTAGAAATCGCTACCTGATCAAATTTAAATTTTCAAGACAGATCTTCCCCTATTATAGAACAAATAATTTTTTTTCATGATTTTACCCTGATAATTTTAACTCTAATTATTATTTTTATTTCATATCTCATAATAACTTTATTTTATAATAATTTAACTAATCGACTTCTCTTAGAAGAACAAATAATTGAATTAATTTGAACAATTCTTCCCGCAATCATTTTAATTTTTATTGCTCTCCCATCCTTAAAATTATTATATTTAATTGATGAAAATAATAAACCCTCTATTACATTAAAAACTACAGGACATCAATGATTTTGATCCTATGAATACTCAGACTTTAAAAAAATCAAGTTTGACTCTTTCATAATCCCACAAAGAGATTTAACTAATTCAGGATTCCGTCTCATTGAAGTAGATAACCGAATTGTTGTACCCATAAAAACTAAAATTCGTATTTTAATCACAGCAAATGACGTAATCCACTCTTGAACTATTCCATCACTAGGAATTAAGGCTGATGCTACCCCCGGACGACTTAATCAAGCTAACTTTATAATTAACCGTCCTGGACTATTTTTTGGTCAATGTTCAGAAATTTGTGGGACAAATCATAGTTTTATACCCATTACTATTGAATCAATTACCCCAAAATATTTTATTAATTGAATTAAAACTCAATAACTCACTAGATAACTAAATAAAATAAGTATTGGTCTCTTAAACCACTAATAGTATATTACTACTTCTAATGAAAAAGTTAGTTAAATTTATAACCTAAACTTGTCAAGTTTAAATTATTGTATTCAATACTTTTTTATTCCACAAATAATACCCTTAAACTGAATCATCTTATTTATTATATTCAACTTAATTTTTTACATTTTCTTAATTAATAATTATTTTAATTTAAATTTTACTGATATCAAATCTACAAGACTAAAATCTCATGATAGCAAACCTCTTCATAACTTTTGACCCCTCAACTAAAATTCTAAACCTCTCTTTAAATTGATTAAGAACTTTATTAGCTATTATCATTATTCCAACTTATTTTTGAATAATCCCATCACGACAAATAATATTAGTTAACGTAATATTCAAAACTCTCCATAAAGAATTTAAAACTTTAATAGGGTTAAACTATTATAACGGATCAACCTTTATTTTTGTAATAATTTTTATATTTATTTTCATTAATAATTTTCTAGGCTTATTCCCCTATATTTTTACAGCAACCAGTCATATAGCAATAAATCTAGCCCTAGCTCTCCCCCTGTGAATTTCATTTATAATTTTTGGTTGATTTAACCACACTCAACACATATTTACCCACTTAGTTCCTCAGGGAACCCCTTTTACTCTCATATCGTTTATAGTGCTCATTGAAACAATCAGAAACATTATTCGACCTGGAACATTAGCAGTTCGATTAATAGCTAACATAATTGCAGGACATCTACTAATTACTCTATTAAGCAATCTTTATTCATCTGTAAGTTCTATACTAATCGCTTTAATTAGAAGAATTATATTCCTCCTATTAACTTTAGAAGCATCTGTTACTTTAATTCAAGCATATGTCTTTTCTATTTTAAGAGTTCTTTATTCTAATGAAGTTATTTAATGTCAACTCACTCAAATCATCCATTTCATTTAGTTACTCACAGTCCCTGACCTTTGATAGGAGCTTTAAGCACAATAACATTTCTAACAGGAATAATTTATTGATTTCATATATTTAACATTAATCTCCTTCTTTTAGGGTTAATTATAATTTTAATAACTATATATCAATGATGACGAGATATTACACGAGAAGGAACCCTTCAAGGATGCCATACTCTTAAAGTTACTCTTGGATTACGCTGAGGAATAATTCTTTTTATTGTCTCTGAAGTATTTTTCTTTATTGCCTTTTTTTGAGCTTTCTTTCATAACAATTTAAACCCTAGAATTGAAATTGGAAGAACATGACCCCCCCAATCAATTAATTCTTTTAACCCCTTCCAAATCCCTCTTTTAAACACAATTATCCTCCTCACTTCAGGAATCTCTGTTACCTGAGCCCATCATAGAATTTTAGAAAATAATCACACCCAGACTAAGAATAGACTAATTATTACAGTATTATTAGGAATTTATTTTTCAATACTCCAAGCCTATGAATATAATGAAGCCCCCTTTACTATTAGTGATAGAGTTTACGGCACATCATTCTTTATAGCAACAGGATTTCATGGTCTCCATGTATTAATTGGAACATTATTTTTAGGAGTCTCATTAATTCGACACACATCATTCCAATTTTCATCCAACCACCACTTCGGATTAGAAGCAGCTGCATGATACTGACACTTTGTAGACGTAGTATGATTATTCCTTTATACAGTTATATACTGATGAAGTGCTTAATTTATATAATATAAATAGTATATTTAACTTCCAATTAAAAAGATTAATAATTAAATTAATATAAATAATTTATCTTATAACAATAGCCCTAAGACTGACTATTTTAATTTCTAATTTAATAATTTTTATCTCATTAATTCTAAATAAAAAATCATCAAATGACATAGAAAAAATTTCCCCCTTTGAATGCGGATTTGACCCCCACTCTAACCCCCGAATTCCATTTTCCATTCACTTTTTTTTAATTACAGTAATTTTCTTAATTTTTGATGTAGAAATTGCTATTTTAATTCCAATTATTATAATCTTTTCAGTAACTAACTTAAATATCTGATTTTTTACCTCCACATTTTTTATCCTTATTTTAATTTTAGGGCTCTATTATGAGTGAAACCAAAATATATTAAATTGAACAAATTAAAAAGGACTGTAATTTATAAAAAATATTTAATTTGCACTTAAAAAAAACCCCGGGGTTTGTCTTAAAACAGAAAGCTGTAATAGCACCTAATTTCGACTTAGTTTATGAGAGTAAAAGCCCTCTCTGTTTATTAATTAAAACCAAATTTGAGGTGTATCATTGTTAATGATAATATTGACCATAAAGTCTAATTAAAGAATCTTCTTAAATTAAGCCGCTAACTTAATTAATAGTGTGTAATCATTAAAGGTTCTATTACTTGTGTAGTTTAATAAAACACTATATTTTCATTATAGAGATAAAAGTTATTTTCACAAGTTCCCGACTTTACTTAAAGATAATTTAATCTCTTCAATATCTTCAATATTGCACTCTAATTATAAGTTATTTAAGTAAGATAATTTAATAAAAATAAGAAAAACTAAAAAAATTCAACTAACAAAAATTAAAGTATAAACTTTTAAATTATTTATGTGTATAACTTGAAAAAAAGATATAAATTTTGAGGCATTTTTCCCAATATTTAAAACTAAAAGCTCCTCTGTTCAACCCAAATCAAGAACCTTTTTAAAATTATTACCCAATTTTAATGCTCCCCCGTTAATACCGTAAGTCACTAAATGGGGGAGAAACCAGATCCCCCCAATAAATCTTAAAAACTTTAACTGGAACCGGGAAGTAAAAACTAAATATAAGTAACTAACTAGTCTTCCTAAAACTACCCCCCCCGAAATCACCCCAATTACTAAAAGTTTCAAGTATGCTGGCAGAACTACAACAACTATAACAGGCATAATCAACCAGATTAATCAAGCCCCCCCGGTAATTCTAAGCATAAGTAAAAAAATTATCCCTGAAACTATTTTTCAATCTTCATCGTGTAAATTAATTAAGGTTAAAAAATTAAACTCTGAAATAAATCTCCAATAAAAAATACGCACAGAGTAACACACAGTCAGTCCAGTCGATAAATAACAAAGAAAAAAACTTAGAATATTTAAATCAGTTATTAAATTTACTTCTAAAATTAAATCCTTTGAATAAAACCCCGCTAAAAAGGGAAGTCCACATAAAGCCATATTTGCAACATTAAAAATACCGCAAGTTAAAGGTATAAATTTTACTGAATTACCCATATAACGAATATCTTGTATATCCCCAAATCTGTGAATTAAAATTCCAGCACATAAAAATAATAAACTTTTAAAAAAAGCATGGGCCAATAAATGAAAAAAAGCTAAATTTCTAAATCCAGCCCCCAAAATACATATTATTAAACCTAACTGACTTAAAGTAGAAAGAGCAATAATTTTTTTTAGGTCATACTCAAAGTTAGCCCCCAATCCAGAAATAAATATGGTTAATACCCCAATAAATATAAGTCTTTTAAATAAAAGTGTGCCCTCTAATAGGGGGCTAAATCGAATTAATAAATAAACCCCAGCAGTCACTAAAGTTGAAGAATGTACTAATGCAGAAACAGGGGTTGGAGCCGCTATAGCAGCAGGTAATCAAGCTCTGAAAGGCACTTGAGCTCTTTTAGTTATTCCTGCTAAAATAACTAGTACTCCAATATACATTATTAAACTATCCTTATTTATGTAATCTAAATATAAATAAAAATTTCATCCCCCATAATTTAATATTCAAGCAATAGATAATAAAATAGCTGCATCTCCTACCCGATTAGATAAAATAGTTAATATCCCAGCATTGTATGATTTCACATTTTGATAATAAATAACTAAACAATAAGAAATTAACCCCAGCCCATCTCACCCTAATAAAACTCTAATTAAATTAGGACTTACAATTATCAAGATTATTGACAAAACAAATAGTAAAACTAAAAGTAAAAACCGAACTTTATTTAAATCAGCCCCCATATAACTTCTTCTGTATAAAACTACAACCCCAGAAATAAATAAAACTGTTCTTAGAAAAATAGTAGACTTTCAATCCAATAAAAAAACTATAACTAAATCAGCAGAATTAACCCCATAAAATTTATATTCCAAAAAAATTGAGAGATTATGAAAAATAAGAAAATTTCTAACAGTTAAGCTAATTAAAGCAAAAATAATTAAAATAAATCTAGAAATAAAAAATAAATTAATAACTTAAAATAATTATTATATCTTTAACTCCACAAATTAACGTTTTAATTAAACTATTTAAGTTAAAATAGTATATAATCAACCCCCAGAAATAAAATATTTAAGGGAATTCAGTGAAGAAGCAACAGAAGAAATTCTCGAGACTCAATTAAATAATAATTATTTAAATTAAGAGAACTTACACCCTGTTGAACAAAAGCAAATAAATACAAGCTATACCCCGCTGAAAAAAAAGACACTAACCCCAACAACACTATTAAGACATAAGATCAAGCTACTAATCTTCTAATTAATATAATTTCTCCCAATAAATTCAAAGAAAGGGGAGCTGCCATATTTCTAGATAAAAATATAAACCACCATAAAGATAAAGAGGGTATCATAGAAAGCATTCCCTTATTTAAAATTAAATTACGTCTAAATAACCGCTCATAATTAAAATTTACTAAACAAAATAACCCAGAAGAACATAAACCGTGCCCAATCATAACCAAATAAGCCCCACTTACCCCCCAACAAGTTTGAGTCAACAACCCCGCTAACATCAACCCTATATGCACAACAGAAGAATAAGCAACTAAAGCCTTCATATCTATTTGAAAAAAACATATTAATCTTACTAAAAATCCCCCTAACATGCTCAACATAATAAAATAACTATTAAAACTTATATTTAAAAAACTTAAAACTTTTAATACCCGAATAATCCCGTAACCCCCCAATTTTAATATAATTCCAGCTAAAATTATTGATCCTGAAATAGGAGCTTCTAGATGAGCCCTGGGAAGTCAAAGATGAACCAAAAACATAGGAATTTTTACGAAAAAAGCCCCCAATATAACTAAATAAATTAAAATTCTATTAAAGCTCAAACTCCCTGAATTAATTATATAAATAGACAACGAAAATCTCTCTGCAAATAAATAAAAAATACCCATTAATAGGGGCAATGATACAACTATAGTGTAAAATAAAAGATAAAACCCTGCTTGAAGACGTTCCGGTTGAGCACCCCACCCTAAAATCAGTAATAAAACAGGAACTAATGACCCCTCAAAAAATAAATAAAATATAAATAAATTTATAGTTCTAAATGTACAAATCAATATTAACAATAAAAATCTAATATTTATAATAAACAAAGATAAATGAAACCCCTTCAAATAAATTTTAAAACTAGATAAAATTATTAACCCTCTAATTCAAATTCTCAATAAAATTAAAAAATAAGAAATAATATCACATCTAAAAATATAACTCAAATTAAAAACTAAATAACCCTTTAATGGTAAAAGTATAAATAATCCTATAAGAAAATAAAATGAATACTGAACTATTCAAAATACATCTTTTATAAAACATATAACTACTACTGAAACTCCTGTAAAAATAAATTTTATCATTAAATAAAAACACTAAAAACTATAACATAATCCTTTCCATGAATACGAATTATGTAAACTAAAATTGAAATCCCCAAAACCCCCTCACAAACCGTTAAAACTATAAACATAATTAAAAAATAAACACTATTCATTAAATTAAGAAGCGTATAAACATATATAAAAAAAAATAAATTCAACACTATCAACTCTAATCTTAATAAAATAATTAATAGATGCTTACGATTTAAAGAAAATATAAAATTTCTAATTAAATAACTAATTATAATAAATTTTCTTATTTGAAAAATTTTCATTCTATTTTTGTTTTAATAGTTTAATAAAAATTTTGATTTTGTAATTCAAAGATAAGAATAATCTTTTAAAACTTCAGAAAAAAATAAAATTATTTATCAATAATCTCCAAAATTATTATTTTACTTAAACTACTTTCTGATATTATTAAATTCAATATTATATTATTATTATTTTTATTTAATTCATTTTGACTCTTAAATTTAAGACATCCATTAATTATTACAATTTTCATTATTACTCAAACCTGTTTATTAATTTTAATCACAGGAATTATAGGGTATTCTTTTTGAATATCCTATATTATATTTCTAACTTTCATTGGAGGACTTTTAGTATTATTTATTTATATTTCTAGTTTAACTCCTAATAAGAATTTTCTTTTAAACTATAAAAAAATTACTTTGATTTTACTCACTGTAATTTTAATAAGTTTAATTATTAATATTCAACCCATTATCATAAACTTAGAAATAACCCCCGCTTTAACTTCAATAAAATTTATAAATATTGAAAATACCACTCATCTAGCAAACTTTTACTCAAAAAATGAAATATGAATAATTTTAATTTTAATAAATTACTTACTTTTAGCCTTAATTATTTCAACTAAAATTATTCTGCTAAATGCAGGCCCCATACGAATCTCTTCTTAATGAAAACATTAAACTACCATCCAATTAAATCAAGCCATCCTATCATTAAAATTTTAACTAACGCTTTAATTAATCTCCCCACACCCTCAAATATCTCCTTTTTATGAAATATGGGGTCTCTTTCCGGACTTTGTTTGATCATTCAAATTTTAACAGGATTATTTTTAACAATAAATTACACCCCAAATATTGAATTAGCTTTTGACAGAGTCGATCATATTTATCGAAATGTAAACTCTGGGTGACTAATTCGATCCCTCCACTCTAACGGAGCTTCTTTTTTTTTCATTATCCTTTATCTTCACGTAGGCCGAGGAATTTATTATGAATCCTTCATATTTAGATCAACGTGAATCGCCGGTTGTATTATTCTACTACTAATAATAATAACTGCTTTTATAGGCTATGTCTTACCTTGAGGTCAAATATCTTTTTGAGGTGCTACAGTAATTACTAATATTCTCTCAGCAATTCCCTATTTAGGAACAGACTTAGTACAATGAATTTGAGGGGGATTTTCTGTTAACAATGCTACACTAAACCGATTTTTTATGTTTCATTTTATTCTTCCATTCATTATTTTAGCATTTTCTATAATTCATCTCATATTTCTTCATCAAACAGGATCTAGTAATCCACTTAGAATTAACAATAATATTGATAAAATCCCCTTTCACCCCTTTTTTTCATTTAAGGATCTAGTAGGATTTTTTTTAATAATTATTATTCTAACATTAATCTCCCTATACAAACCTTTTATACTGAGAGATCCGGATAACTTCATTCCAGCAAATCCAATAGTAACCCCTATCCATATTCAACCAGAATGATACTTTCTTTTTGCTTATGCCATTCTCCGATCTATTCCCAATAAATTAGGAGGAGTAATTGCTTTAATAATATCTATTATAATTCTTTTAATTCTACCTTTCACAGTAATAAAAACTATCAAAGGAAATCAGTTCTATCCAATTAATAAAATTATTTTTTGAACTTTTATTTCAGTATTTTGACTTCTAACCTGATTAGGAAGATGCCCTATAGACCCCCCCTTTACTGAGTTAAGACAAATTATAACTGTTCTATATTTTTCTTATTTTATTATCAACCCTATCACATCCAAATTTTGAGATTCAATAATTTAATTAATAAGCTTATTATAAGCATTTGTTTTGAAAACTTAAGAAAGAAGAATAACTTCTATTAATTTATACTAATAAGGTTACAAACAAAAATTAAATAACAAAAAAAAAATAATAAATAGTTTAAAGAAATAGGTAAAAAAAACTTTCAAGTTAAATTTATTAACTTATCATACCGATAACGAGGTAATAACCCTCGAACTCAAATAAATCTAAACCCCAATACTATTAATTTAATGTAAAATATAACTCTAAACCCTAATCCCCCTAAAAATAAAATAACAAAAAGAAGACTCATAAAAATAATTCTTGAATATTCTGCTATAAAAATTAAAGCAAATCCCCCTCCCCCATATTCAATATTAAACCCAGAAACTAATTCTCTTTCTCCTTCAATAAAATCAAACGGAGCCCGATTTAATTCAGCCAACATAGAAGTAAATATAATTAATCCCAAAGGGAAAAGGAAAAAAAAAAATCAAATAAATTCTTGATAAACATTAAATTCTACTATATTAAACCCACCAATTAAAACCATTAAAGATAATAAAATAACAGCTAAACTTACTTCATAAGAAATAGTTTGAGCCATACCCCGCAATCTACCTAACTTAGCATAATTAGAATTAGATGATCACCCAGAAATTATCATAAAATAAACTCTTACTCTTATACAAGCTAATATAAATAAAACCCCTAAATTAAAATTAAACAAAATGAAAGTATAAGGGATAAGTAATCAAACCCACATACTCATAAACATCCCCATCATAGGCATTAAATAAAATAACATATAATTACTCATATAAGGGAATAAAAATTCTTTATTGAATAACTTAATAGCATCATTAAAAGGTTGAACAATACCTAAAAATCCCACCTTTAAAGGTCCTTTTCGTAACTGCATATAACCTAAAACTTTCCGTTCTAAAAGAGTAAAAAAAGCTACTCTAACTAAAACTATCACAATTAAAAATAATCTTACAATTAGAGTTATAATAATCTCTATAATATTAATTATTATCTGTAATCTTAAATTACATACTTAAATTCTAAATTTAATGCATTTATCTGCCAAAATAATTTAAACTATTATTAATTTTTATCATAATGCTTATAAAATCATTTAAAATTCTCGATCCTTTCGTACTAAAAAATTTTTTTTTATTAAAGATAGAAACCAACCTGGCTCACACCGGTTTGAACTCAGATCATGTAAAATTTCAAAAGTCGAACAGACTTAATTTTTAAACCTTTGCATTTAAATTAAATTTTAATCCAACATCGAGGTCGCAATCTTTAATTTTAATGAGAACTTAAAATTAAAATTACGCTGTTATCCCTAAAGTATCTTATTCTTTGAATTATTAATAATAGCTCAAAAGTTTTGAAATCTTTAATTTAAGTTTTTTACTTTAAAAAGTTATAAAAATTTTTATATCACCCCAATAAAATAATTAAAAATAAAGATAAACAATTTTTATGAAATAATTTATCAAAATAAAGTTATTATAAAGATTTATAGGGTCTTCTCGTCTTTTAATTAAATTTTAGCTTTTTAACTAAAAAATTAAGTTTTAACTAATTACTATAAAACAGCTTGTATCTCGTCCAATCATTCATTCTAGATTTCAATTAAAAACCTAATTATTATGCTACCTTTGTACGGTTAAAATACCGCAGCCCTTTAAAATAATTTCAGGGGGCAGATTAGACTTTAAATTATTTATCAAAAAGACATGTTTTTGTTAAACAAGCGAATACAAAAATTTTGCCGAATTCTTAAAAATAATATCTCACTTTAAAAAATTTCTATTATTTAAAATTTATACTAATACTATCATTATCTATATATTAAAATTAATATTATATATGTTTAAATAAATCTTATTAATGACTTAACATATTAAAATATGAATGAAACTAAGATTTTTTATAATAAAATATAATCAATAAATAATTTTATTTTTATATATCTTAAAGTAACTCTCTAACTATTTAATATTTTAATAAAAAGCTTATCCCATTTATTATTGCTGTTTAAAATAAAATTTAATAATTATAACTCTAAATTTCCCTAGATACAGCTAAATTCAATTTATTTCTTTAAAAATTAGATATTATTTAAATCGATTAACATTTTATTACTAATTAATTATTATTAATATTTATAAAACAATAACTAAAATAATTAATTAACTCTTTAAATTTCGAAAAAAATTTAATATAAATTTTATTATTAATAATCTCTGATACACAAGATACAATAAATAAAATTTACTTTTTATAATTTAAATATTTAAATTATTTCATCATTCTATTACTATACTATTTCTCTATAAATATTTATTTTTTTTTATTTTTTAATAAAAATTTCTAAAGTTATTATTATTTTAAATAATATTTATTCACTACAAAATTAAAAATTAAGATAAAAATATCAAATTAAAATGAATTGCACATTAAATTTTCAATGTAAATGAATTACTTTACTTTAAAGATTTAATTTGTTCTTTCTAGAAACACTTTCCAGTAATTCTACTATGTTACGACTTGTTTCAATTTAAAATGAAAATGACGGGCAATATGTGCATATTTTAGAACTTTTATCATTTAAATTAACTTAATTAAATTACTCATAAATCTTCTTTACATATAAATATATTTCATATTTTTTCCATAAATTTTCTCACAATAACCCACTAAATTCTTAAATATAAACTGCATGTTGATTTGATATAAATTTCAATTAAAATAATTAAATTTTTTTTTATAAAAAAAATTTTTATAACAACGATATACAAATTCAATAATTTAAGTAAAATTAATCGTGGAATATCAATTAATAAGCAGGTTCCTCTAACTAGATTAAAATACTGCCAAATTCTTTAAGTTTCAAGCATATAACTCTTACTACCTTATAAGTTAAAATTTTAATTTTTATAATAGGGTATCTAATCCTAGTCTAATTCAATTTAATTCATTAACTTCATAAATAAATAATACATTAAACTTAAATTAATTTATAAATTTTACCCTATAAATAAATTTTTTTTTTAATTACTTAATTAACATATTAATTAACTATAAATAGATATTTAATTTATTTTATGTATAACCGCGACTGCTGGCACAAAATTTGTCAATAATCTCATATTATACTAAATCTAAATTTCTATAATGTTTAATATTAAATATTATAATTAAATTTCAAAATTTTTAAAATTTAAAATAATTTTTATAAAAATTAATATATACAAATAAATATCTTATAAATATAAAAGCTAGAACTAACTTTATTACTAATGGAATAAAAATGTTTTTTAATAAATAAATCAATCCCATATTTATATAAATTTTCTTTAAGTAATTGAATTTTTAAATTTAATAAGATAATTACAGTTATAAAAATAAATAATTTTTATAATTTTAAAATTTTATATCCTAATTAGTATTCTAATTATATGTATATAAAAATTTTTATAATTCCTAAATTTTTAATAAATAAATATATATCATAAATTTATTTCTAATAAATAAATAATTATTACTATTATTTTTTTAATTTAATTTATATAAATTTTCTTTAAGTAATTGAATTTTTAAATTTAATAAGATAATTACAGTTATAAAATAAATAATTTTTATAATTCCTAAATTTTATATCCTAATTAGTATTCTAATTATATGTATATAAAAATTTTTATTATTCCTAAATTTTTAAAATAATTTATT